ACATGAGTTTCAAACTTGAAGTTTGATTTTATTAATAATAATAATTAATAATAATAATCCGTTTTGTTTTATCTTTTCTCCCACCTTCAAAAGAATAAAGCGTAGGTGTTCTACACAATTTTCTGCAAGGTAACTATCTCGGTTTCATATAGAAATTTCTATTTATAGAAATTTCTATTTATATAGAATCTTTGAAAAAGACCTTCTCTCATAAGAAAGAAAAGGCTTACTATCTTTGGGATCTGATGCTACACCGCTGCTCAATACTTTAGGGGGTCGACTCCATTACATAAGTGGATTCCTAGCTTTTGTCTCATATTATGACATTAAGTAAGCAGTTCTTATTGTATCGGCAAAAACTTCGCTAATTGATCTTTACGGTGCTTCCTCTATCAATTAGATCCTTTATCCATAGAATAAAGTATCTAGGCATATTTCTTTTTTCATATTTCGATTTCTATGAAGTTTATTTCTTTGCTACAGCTGATAAAAATCGTTGTTTTGGACGATGCCATATGTAGAAAGCCTATTTTTTTTACTAGTAGATTTTGCTCTTTCTTTCCTTTTTCTTTCTATAGTGTAGATAGTCGCACGTAATGACAGATTACGGCCATATTATTAAAAGCTTGTGGTAAGAAAGGGTTTCGTTCTAATGCCCGAAAATAATATTCCAAAGCTTTTGTGTGTTCTCCATTACTTGTGTGAATAAGGCCTATATTATAGAGTATATAACTTCTATCATAGGGATCGATTTCTAGTCGCATAGCTTCATAATAATTCTGTAAAGCTTCCGCATAATTTCCTTCGGATTGAGCAGACATCCGTTACGGTCGTTATTCGATTCAAAGAATCTCCGTTCCAGAACCGTACGTGAGGTTTTCATCTCATACGGCTCCTCCCTTATGTGCATAATAAGCCTAATACATAGAATCAAAAAGGAGTGAAATATTCTCATTATGAACTGAGCGGGGCTAGTGTTTTTACAAGAAATCTCTAGCCAACCTTCCTGCAAAAGATCGTTTCTTAACATCCAAGATGTTGGTACTAGATAAAAATATAAAAATGTTATGTTAACTCCAACAATTTCTTTGTCCTCAACATCCCTTAATTTCTAGGAATTAGTCACTTCAACAGTCTTCGATGGTTATATGGGTATCCAAAGCACGAATGAGATGGATATTTGTTGTCCCAACCATTCTTCTTAGTCCCGATCCCAATAAGGAAAAGGGCAAATTTATAGCAAAGTTTTCGTGTTGTTGATTCCTAAACGTAGTGCTTCTTCCTCTATGCCGCCTAGTGGTACTAGTGGAGCAGTATTAACCTGCAATACATAACCCATAGCCATAGGTGTAACCTTTTCGCTCAATGCTAGAATCGACAATTGAAACATCTGAGGCTGCATTAATCGAGGATACACGACAGAAGGAATGTTTTTTTAGAAACTTCACCTTCAATAAACGTAGAGTTTTTTTTTCAAATCTTTCTATCCCGGCTAATGTGTCTTTCTCCTAAGACTCGACGCGGTAAATAAAAGAAATCAAATCACACCATCTCTGTAATAAGTAAATGCCTCTTTTTCTCCTGAAGTTGTCGGAATTATTCGTAATAAGATATTGGCTACAATTGTAAAGGTCTTATCAATCAAATTTCCAGTTATCCGGGATCTAGGCATAGGTAGCAATCCATTTTAAAATTTCTTTTAATTACCTCTCGTTAGAAAACGATCCTACAAAAAAAGTAATTATACAGTACGAAATAACATAAAAACAGACTTAACTCATAAAAAAAGATAGACCGCGTGTTCGAGTCGTTCCAATCCCGTTATTTTAGCCGGTATAGATATCAGAAAAAGACGGGAACGTCATCTTCGCAAACAGCAAACATAAATAGATATATATCTTTATTGTTTATTGTTTTTAAGAAAAAGTTTTTCACAAAAAAAAAAAAAATTTCTTTATCCCCAAGCCCCGAAGGAAAAGCCCAAGCCCCGAAGGAAAAGTCTTTCTTTGATTAAATGATTAAAAGTTTTCTATTTTTTATAGTTTATAGTTAGAATTAATTGTATGTACCGTACCTATCCAACATCTAATCTAATATATATGATACTAAATTCTATATCATACTAAATACAGTTGGAATAATTACATCAATAGTTGCATTGACAGTTATCTTCATTCTCAAATCGGGATTGACTCGCGATTCATTCGCTTTCGAGGCCATAATCATTATCCTAATCATTATGTAGGAGAGATGGCCGAGTGGTTGAAGGCGTAGCATTGGAACTGCTATGTAGGCTTTTGTTTACCGAGGGTTCGAATCCCTCTCTTTCCGCACCTTCACCTAATTTATCAATGTTACTGAAATGCTATTGACCGCAATATATCAAATCACCTAACAATGGATACCCTTATTCCAAGAGTTCTATCTTTCTTTGATATGGATTCTCTATTCCTAATTTCTGTGGAACAGAAAATACGAGTGGACAAGGAATGAAAATGCCCCTATCATTCTAGGATATATCAATGGGATAAAAAAAAAAACCATACCTTTTGTCTCTTTACTTAGGTGACAGGGGACAAAATTGTTCGAACTCTTGTTATTTTAGTTAGGTTTAAGTCTGACGAGAATAATATTCTACAACTAGCAATTCATTTATTTTCAAGCCAATCCATTTACTATCTATTATGTGATTGACCAATCCTTTATATTGGAATGGGTGCAGAGTCAAATGTTTTGGCAATTCCTCCTGGGGGAATGAATCAAGAGAATTTTGAATCATAACTCTAGATTTTTGTTCATCTTTCGCTGTAATAATATCTCGGGGTTTGCAGCGATAACTTGGTATATCTACTATACGACCATTAACTAAAATATGTCTATGGTTAACTAATTGGCGGGCTCGAGGAATAGTTGACGCCATACCTAATCGAAAAAGGATGTTATCCAAACGCATTTCAAGTAATTGTAGTAAAACCTGACCTGTTGACCCTTTGGCTTTTGCGGCGATACGAACGTATTTAAGCAATTGTCGTTCTGTAAGACCATAATGAAAACGCAATTTTTGTTTTTCTTCTAAACGAATACGATATTGAGATTTTTTACCGGCGCGCGATTGATTTCTAAGATCGCTCCCGGCTCTAGGCCTTTTACTAGTTAGTCCCGGTAAAGCCCCCAGACGGCGTATTTTTTTGAAACGAGGCCCTCGGTAACGTGACATAAAGACTCCTTATTTTCTTTATTTTATTGAAATTTCATAAACCTAAATTAAAACTGAACTAAAGGATAAATATGATAAATGAGGCAAAATCTACTGTAGTATTATACTACAAAAAATACTGATATACTACAAATGAGATGGATTCTATCAATATCCGGACCTTATTGTATATACACAAAGAATGTATATAGAAAAAAAAAAAAAATAGAAAAAAAAAGCCAGCTATCGGAATCGAACCGATGACCATCGCATTACAAATGCGATGCTCTAACCTCTGAGCTAAGCGGGCTCACATAACAGAAATTGTACATGCACAGGAATTTAGTAAACTACTGGAACCTTAGCTATTCACTTTTCATTCGTAGTAATTAATAATTAAATTAAATGAATATAGAAAAATGAACTGACTATATAAAAAAAAAAGAAAAGAATTGACCGTTCGAGTATTCAAAATTGCATAAGAAAAATGATTCGAAGAAAAACATATAGAATAAATGTGGTATATATGTATCTATATTGAATTATTGAATTGCGGATACAGAAATGATAGAATGATTTCTGATTAGACCAAATTTGGGGTCCAAACTAGATATGAAAGAGGCTAGACAAGAAATCAAATAAAATATTAAAATAAGAGGAAACACTATTCTAGGAATATAGGAATCGGTATCTAATGACTTTAACAGTTCCAGTAGAATAGAAATGAAAGAAAATAAGGGAATGACATAATAACATAATAATAAGATCTGAATCTCAAAACACAAAACAAAGAGGGGATATGGCGAAATTGGTAGACGCTACGGACTTAATTGAATTGAGCCTTAGTATGGAAACTTACTAAGTGATAACTTTCAAATTCAGAGAAACCCCGGAAAAAAAAGGGGCAATCCTGAGCCAAATCCTATTTTTCGAAAACAAACAAAGGTTCATAAAGACAGAATAAGAATACAAAAGGATAGGTGCAGAGACTCAATGGAAGTTGTTCTAACAAATAGAGTTGACTGCGTTGCATTAGTCAAGTACAAGTAAGGGAATCCTTCTGCTAAAGTTAAAATTCCAGAAAAAAAGAAAGTTAAAGTAAAGTATAACCCTATATACATAATACATAGGCATACGTACTGAAATACTATCTCAAATGATTAATGACAACCGACCCAAATCTTATTCTATTTATATGAAAAATGAAATAATTAATAATTCAAATATCAAATAAGAAAAAAAAAAGCATTGCTTTGATTTGAATCGATTCCAAGTTGACGAAAGAATCGAATATTCATTGATCAGATCATTCACCCCAGAATCTGCTGATTAATTGGACGAGAGTAAAGATAGAGTCCCATTCTACATGTCAATATCGACAACAAAGAAATTTATAGTAAAAGGAAAATCCGTCGACTTTATAAATCGTGAGGGTTCAAGTCCCTCTATCCCCAAAAAGGGGCCCACTGGACTCCCTAATTGTTTATCTTATTCTCTCTTTTCGTTAACGATTCAAAATTCGTTATCTTTCTCATTTATTCGAGTTTTTCACAAATGTATCTGAGCTGCATTTTTTTTTTCTTTTCATTTCTTTTCACAAGTTTTGTGATAGATAGGATAGACATCCAAACGAACTTCTTTGAGTAAAACAAGGAATCCCTTTTGAAAATTGGAATGATTAACAATGATAAGACTTTAGAATAGCTTTAGAATAGCTTTAGAATATCTTTTTGTCTTTTTTTTTTTTATTGACATAGACTCAAGTCATTTACTAAAATTAGAAAGAAGGCGCGTCGGAAATGGT